GCCAACAAGAATTTGGTTCTTTTTACGTACTTGATATCGATAAATCTGCGAATCTAGAAATTCATTTCGGCCAATTGAACCTTCTCGAACTGTTTCTTTTTAAGAACCAAAAAGATTTGTGCCAAAATAACAGATGCCAAGAAGAACAAAAGTCCTTGGACACGTAATGGATCTTGAAGTACTATTTCTGCATCTCCCTGACCAAATCCGCCTACATTAGGATTACTCGTTAATGGTTGATCAAATTTGATAGATTCGCCCTCGGAAACAAGAAGTTCTGGTCCGGGAGGGATAATATCAACCACTTGACGTCCCTCCGCCGCATCCGTTATGGTTATCTCATACCCCCCTTTTTCTTTTCGTATGATTTTGCTTACTATACCTGCTGCTGTAGCATTATAAACTGTATTGTTACTCTTGTTGCCGTCGGGATAAATCTGACCCCTTCCCCTGTTCCCGCCTACGTATATAGGATATTTTAAGAAGTGAACATCCTTCTTAGTAGCAGGGTCCGGGGAAAGAATAGGGAAGGTTATTTCACTATATTTTTTACCAGGGACAGGGCCTACCACAAGAATATTTGTTTTATTGGGGCGATAGCTCTGAAAAGACAAATTGCCAATCTTTTCTTTCATCTCAGGAGAAATACGATCGGGAGGAGCTAATTCAAACCCCTCCGGTAAAATAAGAACAGCCCCGACGTTCAACCCCCCTTTTTTACCATTAGCAAGAACCTGTTTCAGTTGCATATCATAAGGAATTCGAACAACTGCTTCAAATACAGTATCAGGAAGTACCGCTTGTGGAACCTCAATTTCCACGGGCTTATTAGCTAAATGGCAATTGGCACATACAATACGCCCAGTCGCTTCTCGTGGATTTTCATAACCCTGCTGTGCAAAAATGGGATATGCACTTGAAATGGACGTCCGAGTTAAGATATATATCATGAGCGATACGGAAATAGATCGAGTAATCTGTTTCTTTAGCCAAGAAAAAGCATTTCTAGTTTGCATGGTCCAATCATTGATCGCGAAAATTTCTACAATAAATTGGGTAGGTCGCTAGTATAGTTCCCTAGCCACGATTCTGCTATTTGCTGGAATAATCTAGGATGAATCTTCCCGATGGTTAGAAATAGGAAGAGTAAATATGATTTTCAATACTTTTGTACAACTACAAAGTACCAAGCATTCTAATTGGATTAGATTAATATCAATGGATCCTTTATCATTCAGTTATTGAATCATAAATCAGTAAAATTGACGGAGACAGACTAGTTAAATAACGGAAAAGCCAATATTTAAAACATGTATCAAAAATTACTGGAAGGATGCAAACAAGAATAGTTATAGTTTGCTCATTCGCAACAACTCCAACCTCGTTATAGATAGAGCGTATAGCGAATTCCCAACCTGGGGGTGAATGATATCCGAGAAAAAACTCAGTTACTAGAAGAAGACACAAAGCTTTTGCTGTGTCACTTAAGTTATATAGGAATTCCTGAGCCCAAGAGTTAAGAATAACAAGTTTTTCCTTACCCAAAATTGAATACCCGCTTAGAATACCAAACCAGATGATATTTGTTGAGAAGTGCAAAATCGTATCCATACGATTCTCATTTTGTATCGTGATTAATTGGATCGTTTCTTTATGGATTCCTATCCCAAACTCTTCGAGATGTGTTTCCGAGTATTCCTTGATCATTTCGTCCAAGAAGAGGAGTTCCTCTAATTCTCTGAATTTTTCTAGAAGACTCTTTTCTTGAATATTATTCAAGACAATTTGGGATTGCCCAGTATTCCACCAATTAGTAACCCAAGATTCCAGACATTTATTAACTGAGAAAGAAATCCACCAGGGCAAAAATACTATAGATGCAAGATAGAAAAGAGGAGTGAATGCTTTCTTTTTTGCCATTTTTTCGTCTGTAAATTGTTAATCAACCCATTCGTACACTCTATGCGGTCGAATATTTCTTACACACATGAGTTTTATACAAGGTATCGAACTTATGAATCTATTTTCTTTGTGATTTTGTGGTTAGTCTTTGAATCTAGAAAGAATACAGAAATAGGCTAAGAATTCACTTCGAATGAAGAAATTTAGAATATTGTTTCCTGATATCTCAATTGGTCAAATTAAAAATAAAGTGTATCCTTTCGATGAATGATCGAAAGAACCACTTTAAGTAATGAATATTATTCAGATTTTGAGACGAAAGAACTCCTTTGCTATCAAAATATCCAATATTTCGAAAAAATTGCACTGATTACCCATAGTCAGGAATAGAATAATTGAGGGAAAGATATTAGGATGATCAAAAAAAAATGACTGGCAAAGGATAAATTGGCTAGTTCTCAGTATTTAATTAAGAAATCCAATTGTTGGTCATTAAAGAATACAAAAGAAAGAATTTCAAATTTACAAGATACGATCTATCTGGATCTAAAGTGTCAATTCCAACAAATATTGAACTAAAAAAAATTCTTGCTTTCGAAATGGTTTGCCGTCTGAGATGAATCTATTATTTCGATTTGTTATTTGTTATTGAATTGCGTGCGCATAAAGACCATAAAACGCATAAAGACCATAAAAAGAGTTTCGTTTTATGGTTCTTTCATATACGTTTTCTTTAATTGAATGAACGTTCTGATTCTCAATTTATCAAAATACTTCAATTGGTACACGCAAGAAATAGGCTAATTCAGCAGCCTTTTGTTCAATTTCTCGTGGAGTCAAATTCTCATCAGTACGGGTCAAGGGAATGGACCCCTGGCCTCGGATGTCCATATAAAGAACACGACGAGCATAAATACCCTCTTTAACTTCTATTCTAACGGACTGAATATCTTTTATAAGGAATCGGAGGAATATGCGACGATTTTTTCCCGGAAATCCCCAACGAAAAATACAGACTATTCCTTCCTTTCTATCGAATCGATCATAACCACTACCTACATTCCAGGAAATTGTGCACCACAAATAAGAGCTAATAAAGAGACCCGCAATTCCGTAGAAAGACATCACGATTCCTTGTGGAAAAAAAATGATTTGCTGAGGCGGAAAAAAAGATAGCAAATTTCTACCAAGATAACTGGAAGTTCCAACTAATAAGAAGCCTAATGAACCTAAAAAAAGGATCAAGGCCCAGCAGAAATTACTTATTTTTCGAGACCCCGTTATAAGTTCTATCCATATATCGTCTGATCGCCAAGTCATACTTTACTCGATTGCATTTTATTGGAATTGAGATAATACCCCAGAGAAATTTGACTTTACTTTTTTGTTTCCGAAGTAACTCTCATCAACTAGCACTAGTTTGAGGTGAACTAGCACTAGTTTGATGTCAACCTTTAGGAGTAATTCATCAAATTTGTTAAATCTAAAATAATAACATACTCTTTATTTAATACGATCCCACTATACATATCGATATACATATAGATTCACCGACTACATTTCAGCCATCCAGAGATCCTGATCTATTTGAAAATTGCTAGAATTGATATATCCATATATCATGTTTCTGCGGGCATAAGAGTTTTTTCCTTTATGTTCGGTGGAAATCACATGTTATACTATATTCCAATAAATAGATATCCGTGTTATGATACAAGTCCACGTTTTCAAAAAAAAAATGGATGAGATTGGGTCCCAGCGGATCTAAACAATCTTGTTTTTTTGAACATGAAGAAATAAAGAAGCCATTGCAATTGCCGGAAAGACTAGGCCTACTAACGGCACAAAAATAGATGGAAGGTTCAAATTTGTCATAGAAGGGGTACCTCGATTTACTATTTGTATCTGTTATTATGTTATTATATAAATAAAGATATCTTGTAATAATTATAATTAAATTAAGAATTTGAATTCTAATTAGATAATATTTATTATTAATAGAATTTGAAGAATTTTTCATTCTTAGTATAGATCGAAGTATCGATATATCTAAATCTAACTGAGTACGTATAATAAGAATAAGTGCAAAGAATGTAGAACTGTAGAACTAAATAAATGGACTTATTCATCTCCTCCATGAGAAAGATATGTATGATAATGATAATAAACTTTATTATTTTTCTTCATTTCTTTGTCTTTTGTTCTTGTCTTCTAATTTTCTAAAAATAGATAAAGAGTTTTTTACCGATTATCGAAGGATTCGTTCGAATCCGACCCAACATGGATTTTTAGCTAAAATGGTTTTTCGGTAGATAGAGAAAGATACAAAACTCTATTATCTATATTGAAATTTCAAATTATATACCTAAGACAAGACCAAATTCGTTTTATTTTACTAATTTCACGAAAGGAAGAACTCACTCTTGGTGATAAAGGTTTCTTGATTCGTAATCAGGAATATAGGTCAAAAAAAGAGTTATCCTCAACTTTCGTTTTGATTCTTTCTACAATTCGATCTTCTATCACCAAAGAAAAGGCCATTATTATCTTATTTACTTTGATTCCGATAAACTAACTACTTTTTGCTACAAACACAAAAAAAATAATTGAACTTAGTGCTCTACTTGATTTTGCTTGACTTTTGATTCAAAGGAAAAAAGGCGTGGAGCTTAAATAACTCACTCAGAACGCTTTTTAAAAGATTACGTGGTACAATTAGGTCGAATAAACCCTTCTGGAATAAGTATTCAGCTGCTTGTGAACCTTCGGGTACTGTTTTATTCAATGTTTGTTCAATTACTCTTTTACCTGCAAATGCAATGTAGGCATTGGGTTCGGCAATAATGATATCCCCCAACATACCAAAACTAGCTGTCACTCCACCAGTTGTCGGAGATGTAAGGATTGATACATAAAATAATTTTTTATTTAATTGATAATCATATAAAGCAGACGATATTTTAGCCATTTGCATCAAGCTCAAACTTCCTTCCTGCATGCGCGCCCCCCCAGAAGCACACACTATAATAAGAGGTAAATTTTGATTGGCAGCGTGTTCAATCAAACGGGTGATTTTCTCTCCGACTACGGATCCCATA